TTGGGTTCATCTCTCTAGTAATCCGACGAACCCAATTGTAGACATGAAAAAGTAAGAACTCGACGGGGCAAGGTCCCGTCGAGTTCTTACTACTAAAGTGATATCCTACATCATTCCATAATATAAAAATTAGAAAGTTATTCAATCAACATGATATGATCAAAAATTTTTATTTGTAGAAATGACAGGGTGATTCTTTTTTTTTTTTTTATGTTTCAAACCATTCTATTTTTCTTAATAATTCTTTTTAAGAATTGAATGATTCAGAGTCTCCATCATTCCTCGTTCTCGACAATATTAATGAACTCTTATGAAATGAAGCAACAAGAAAAAAACAATCAATGAATTTTCTGAAATATGATATGGACTCCTATGTATTATGAGACACCTTACGAAAACTTTTTATACTAATGGAGTAAGCTCCATTTTATCTCCAATTTCTATTTCTATAAAAATTCGAATTATAGAAAAACCCTATTGATTATATTCAATATCTTTATAATATAATTTCTATAAAAATAAAAAAAAAATAAAAAGAAAAGAAATCCATGATCAAGAAAATTATTTACTCAATTTTCTTGATCACTAACTCCCGCTTTTCTTTTTATTTTAGATTTAATACTTAAATCTAAAATAAAAAGAAAAGCGAGGGAAACCCGCAAAAGATAGTACAAAAGAAAGTAATTTTAACTTAACATAACAGAAGACAGAAGAAAAAATAATTATTATTTTTATACAAGACGACACAAGAAAGGCTAAAACCTTTTTTCTTGTGTCAAATAGAAGATTCCGAAGACTCAAAATCCCTTCTAAAAAGATTTATTTCTTTCATTTTTCCGATCTTCACCTTGTATTTTATTACTTTGTATGCTCGATGCCTATTGTTTTTTATTAGGAATGGGATAGAAGTAATGGATTCAATATATCCCGCAAAACAATATAAGCAACCAAAAAATTTTCCATATTTATTTTATCATACAAAATTGTATGAGTTAAAAAGAACTTGGCTTTTTTTAACAACGGGATTGACTTTAATTTCAGAATTTTCTGAACCTAAAAATTGATTTCGTACAATTGAACCTTTTCAAATTGTTTCTTTTTAAGAACTAAAAAAACTTGTGCCAAGATAACAGAAGCAAAGAAGAACAAAAGGCCCTGAATCCGTAATGGGTCTTGAAGGACGATTTCTGCATCTGCTTGACCAAAACCCCCTACGTTGGGATTGCTTGTTAATGGTTGATCAAGCTTAATGGATTCACCCTCTGAAACAAGAAGTTCTGGTCCTGGAGGTATAATATCAACCACTTGACGCCCGTCCGGTGCATCAACTATGGTTATTTCATATCCACCCTTTTCTTTACGTAGAATCTTGCTTACTATACCCGCGGATGTAGCATTATAAACTGTATTGTTACTCTTGCTCCCATCGGGGTAAATCTGACCCCTTCCCCTGTTCCCACCTACATATATAGGATATTTTAAGAAGTTAACATCCTTCTTCGTAGCAGGGTCGGGGGAAAGAATAGGGAAGATTATTTCACTATATTTCTGACCGGGAACCGGACCTATGACAATAATATTTTTTTTATTGGGACGATAACTCTGAAAAGAAAGATTTCCTATCTTTTCTTTCACCTCAGGGGAAATACGATCAGAGGGAGCTAATTCGAATCCCTCAGGTAAAATAAGAACCGCCCCCACATTCAAAGACCCCTTTTTACCATTAGCAAGGACTTGTTTCGTTTGCATATCATAAGGTATGCGAACAACCGCTTCAAATACAGTATCGGGAAGCACGGCTTGTGGAACTTCAATATCCACGGGTTTATTAGCTAAATGGCAATTGGCACATACAATTCGTCCAGTAGCTTCTCGTGGGTTTTCATAACCCTGTTGCGCAAAAATGGGATACGCATTTGAAATGGATGCCCGAGTTATTACATATACCATGATCGATACAGAAATGAAGCGAGTCATCCCTTCCTTTAACCAAGAAAAAACTTTTTTATTTTGCATTTCCAATCATTGATTCCGGAATTTCTACAATGAATTTGATAGGGAACTCACTATACTTACTAGTTCCTTATACACGAGTCTGTCATTGTACTGAAATAATTGTACTAGAATATAGGGCGAATATCTTGAACCGATAGAAATGAAATATATAGAAATGAAATATAAAAAATATAAATATAAAAAGAAGATTGAATTTTGCTTTCTTTATACAGGAGGAAAGATTCTAATTTGATTAATATAATGAGATCAAATGGGTTCTTCATTCATTCATTGAATGATAAATCACTACAAGCGAAGGAGATATACGATTTAAATAATGAAAGATCCAATATTTCACAATTGTATCTAGAATAACTGGAAAAGTGGAAACAAGACCAGATATAATTTGATCGTTATGATCCAATCCAAAATCTTTGTAAACCGAATCAATCATCAGTTCCCAACCATGAGTCGAGTGAAATCCAATCCATAAATCAGTAACTAAAAGAATAGAAAAAGCTTTCATTGTGTCACTTAAGTTATAGAGGAGTTCTTGAACCCAAGAATTAAGAATAACAAGTTCTTCATTACTGAGAATAAAATAACCGCTTAGAATAACGAAAGATATTATATTTGTCGAAAAATGTAAAATGATATGTAGATCATATTCATTTTTTGTTTTGATCAATTGTATGGTTTCCTTGTGTATTCCTATAGGAAGTTTTTGTATATGTGTTTCCGGGGAGTCCCTTATTATTTCGTCCAATAGGAACAGCTCCTCTAATTCTATGAATCTTTCTAGAACGTTTTTCTCTTGAATATGATTCAAAAAAATTTCGGATTTCCGGGTATTCCACCAATCAAGAATCAAGGGTTCCAAACATTTATTAAATGAGAGAGAAACCCACCAGGGTAAGAATACTATCGATGCAAGATATAGGAGAGAGGCCAATGCTTTCCTTTTTTTCATTTTTATCTTTGAATTGAATTTTTAATGAACCTACCTCATTCGTCGACTCTATCAGATCTGATATTCACAAGTTCTATAACTTCTATTTCTATAACAAGGTATTGACCTTTGGATCTATTTCTTTCCGATTTTTGTCTATGTAATAATTTTATTTTTTGATTTCAAAAGAGAAATAGAACAGGAGTCTTTTTTTTTTTTGGGGGGTGAAAAAAAAATATTCTTCCAAAATATCCCAATTGGGCAAATTCAAAATGTTTCACCGTCTAATCACAACAAGGCTATCACTTCCAAATTTGTGACTAAAAAAAATTCTGTATTACGAAAAAATGTTCGAATTTGATGAATTTATACTTATATTAATTAGATTAGACTTTTTCTAGTATAAAACCATGAAGAAATACGAAAATGGAGAATTTGCAAATTTTTTCTTCCATACTGAGAAAAATAGACTCTTCAATTTCTTCGTTCTACAGTTCATTTCAAAATACTTCAATTGGTACATGCAAAAAATAAGCCAATTCGGCAGCTTTTTGTTCAATTTCGAGTGAAGTAAAATTCTCATCAGTACGAGTCAAGGGAATGGCTCCCTGGCCTCTTATTTCCATATGGAGAACACGACGAGGATAAATACCTTCTTTAACTTCCATTCTGATTGATTGGATATCTCTGATAAGGAAGCGAAGTAAGATGCGACGATTTTTTCCAGGGAATCCCCAACGAAAAATACAGACTTTTCCTTCTTTTCTGTCAAATTGATCATAACCGCTACCTATATTCCAAGAAATTGTGCACCACAAATAGGAACTAATGAATAGACCGGCAATTCCGTAGAAAGACATCACGATTCCTTGTGGAAAAAAAACGATTTGCTGGGATGGAAATACGGATATCAAATTCTTACCAAGATAACTCGAAATTCCAACCACTAGGAATCCTAGTGAACCAAAAAAAAGGATACAGGCCCAGCAAAAATTACTTGTTTTTCGAGACCCCGTTATAAGTTCTATCCATATATGTTCTGATCGCCAATTCATACTATAACTAGATACGGTTGCATTTGATTGGACTTGAGAGAATAACCCCCAAAAATTTAACTTTACCTTTCTTGTTTCTTGATCCCGAAGTCACTTTCATCAACTAACACTAGTCTGACGTGAAACATTAGGAATAATTGGTTGGATACATTTACTTTCTATTTAAAAGATTCGCGGATCCGATCTTAGCTGTATTTGTATATACATACATTTATGCAGATATCGTGTATCTGTTTAAGAATTCTTTCATTTTTCCCTTCGGGAAAAGACATATATTGTACCATATTACACATTACACAAAATAAATATCTGTTGTAATCTATTATCTGTAATCTATCCAGTGTTGAAAAAAAAAAATTGATAAGATTTTTTCCCATCGAATCTAGATAATCTTATTTTTTTGGACATAAAGAAATAAGGAAGCCATCGCAATTGCCGGAAATACTAGGCCTACTAAAGGCACAAAAAAAGAGGGTAAGTTGAAATCTGTCATAGAATGGGCGCCTCGATTTAATATTTCTATCTATTTAATATTTCTATCTAAATATTTCTATAAGCTAAATATTTCTATAAGAAAGATATCTTATGATATATTCTAAATATAGATTATATAACTATATATACTATATATTTAATATTTATTCGAATATATTATATTCGAATATATTCTAAATAGATATATTTAAAATAAAACTATATATTCTAAATATTCGAAATTCTAAAAATAGATAATTAGATTATAAAGATATCTAATTTGATTCTAATCTATTCTAATCTATATTAGTCTAAATTAGAAATAGAAACGTATATTCATATATATTTTGTATTTTTATTTTACTATCTATATATACTCTATATATACTTGTATTAACAACATACTTATATTAACCATATATGCATTTATTATTAACCATATATGCATTTATACATAAACAAAATTTTTATTTTTCTATTTAATTTTTATTAAAATTTTATTATATTAAAATTTTATTATATATAATAAAAATATATATATATAAGTATATAAAATATATTAAGTATATAAAATTATATAAAAATAAAATTATATAAAATATTTAAGTATATGAAAGTATATTAAGAAATTAAGAAAAAATAAATAGTTTCGTTTATAATAATTTTGTTTTAATAGTAATTCTTTTTATTTTTAATAGTAATTATTTTTTAATAGTAATTATATAGTAAAGTAATTATATAGTAACTTATATACTAACATCGTAACTGTAACTACTTATTATTATTAAAACTTATTATTATTAAATATATTATTATAAATTCTACTTATAATAATGGAATTTTCTAAGTAGAATAATCTAATTCTAATTAGAATATAGTTATAAATGTTATAAATTATAAGAATATAATTTGAAGAGTTATATATAATATAAGTTTTATAAATTTTTAATTTTCTAAACTAAATAAGAAATAACGCTCCAAATAAGAAAAATTATAATAATATTGGTTAATAGTGGTTCACTACAAACAAAAAAAAATAGAATTTAGCGCTTTACTTTAAAATTTTGGATTTTTCTTCAAGGGAAAGAAACCGTGTAGTTGAAATAACTCAGCCAGAACACCTTTTAAAAGATTACGTGGTACAATTTGATCGAATAAGCCTTTATGGAATAAATATTCAGACGCTTGTGAACCTTCAGGTACTGCCTTATTCAATGTTTGTTCAATTACTCTTTTACCCGCAAAAGCAATGTAAGTATTAGGTTCAGCAATAATGATATCTCCCAACATACCAAAACTGGCTGTTACTCCTCCAGTTGTAGGAGATGTAAGAATTGATACATAGAACAACTTTTTATCTGATTGATAATTATGTAAAGCAGAAGATATTTTAGCCATTTGCATCAAACTTAAGCTCCCTTCTTGCATGCGTGCTCCTCCGGAAGCGCACACAATAACCACAGGAAGAGATTTATCAGTAGCATACTCGATCAAACGAGTAATTTTTTCGCCTACTACTGATCCCATACTACCTCCCATAAATTTAAAATCCATAACCCCAATTGCTACAGGAATACCGTTTAGTTGACCTATGCCCGTTTGAACAGCCTCGGTTAAACCGGTCTTTCTTTGATAGGAATCGATACGTTTTCTATAAGGTTCTCCAAAGTGAATGGGGTCCATAGAGACCATATCTTCATCCATAGGATGCCAAGTTCCGAAATCAATCAAAAGTTCGATTCTATCAGAACTATTTATTTGCAAATGATATCCGCACTGTTCACAAATATTCATTTTTGATCTAAGAAATTTTTTATAATTTAATCCAAAACAATTTTCACATTGAACCCATAAATGTCTATATTTTTTATTTATATTAAAATTCTTATATTTTTTTATTATATTGAAGTCATTGGCATTATGACGAGTTCTTATACTTATAGTAGTACTAGAGCAAGCACCCTCAATACCACTTATATTTTCAGTACAAATGAAATTATAAATGTAACTGTCACTATAATTGTTAGTATCAGTATCACCCGAAAAACGACTTTTCATACTGACTTCAAAACGAAGATAACTCTCAATGCAACTATTAATGTAATTATTCCAACTAGATTGAGTATTGTGCATGTAATGATAAGTGATTCTTTATTTTAGACCCACTATTCGAATTTGAATAACTAGAAATAGAAAAAAACTTTCTACTTCGCCCCAAAAAGAACTATAATTGTCAATCTCCAAAATATGATTTTGAAGATCAAAAAATACAAAATACCAGTTACCACTCTTATCCCTAACAAAAAAGTGTCAGTGGTATGTCCAAGAAAATCAAAACTATCCATTGATTTATTTAATGCACACCTAACTTCTCATTAGACAATGCTGAATTGAATCACCCCTTTTTCATAGAATCTTCCTGTTTCCCACTCATTTGATGAAATATAGAATAGATGAATAGCCATTCGATGAAAAATTACTTTACTCTGTTACTGTTTTATTTCCTATCATAATTCAACACATTAATCCAATCATATCATATAATTAAGAAATGAAATTGATATTTCAACACGGAATGAAAAGGACAATTTATAAGATGAGTAGAAAGAGCCCTTATCTTGGCTTGATCCCTGGACTTAAAATAGAAAATATAAAGGGTCTAGTAATCCCAAGAATGGATATATAGGTTGAATTACGGATCCAACAAAGTATTAAACAAAATATATAAACAATATAAGCTATTGAGTTATTTAGTCTTTGATCTTGTATTTAGATCTTAAATATATAGGTAAGTATAGGTAAGTATAGGTAAGTGGGGTAACATCTCTACATATATAAAAAAAAAAAAGAAATATATGTAAATGTTTATTCTTTTATTATTATTTTTCGGCTCAATCCTTTTTTAGAAAAAGATTGGGCCGAGTTTAATTGTAATCAATTAGGAGAACAAAAAGGAATTTACTGAATTATGGAATTATGCGCACTTATTTATTATTTCTATTTTTTTATGACCGGTACATCTAATCTACCGTATCGACCGGTGCGAATTCGAACTTGATCTCTTTCCATACTTCACAAGCAGCAGCCAGCTCAGGACTCCATTTGGCAGCTTCGCGGATAATTTCAGCACCTTCACGAGCAAGATCACGCCCCTCATTACGAGCTTGTACACATGCTTCTAAAGCTACCCTATTAGCTACTGCACCCGGTGCATTCCCCCAAGGGTGTCCTAAAGTTCCTCCACCAAACTGTAGTACTGAATCATCCCCAAAGATTTCGGTCAGGGCAGGCATATGCCAAACATGAATACCCCCGGAAGCGACAGGCAGAACACCTGGCATAGAGACCCAATCTTGAGTGAAAAAGATACCACGGCTTCGGTCTTTTTCAATAAAATCATCACGTAATAAATCAACAAAACCTAGAGTGATCTCACGTTCTCCTTCTAGTTTACCTACTACCGTACCGGCGTGGATATGATCTCCACCAGACATACGTAATGCTTTAGCTAGTACACGAAAGTGCATACCATGATTTTTTTGTCTATCAATAACTGCATGCATTGCGCGGTGGATGTGAAGAAGTAGGCCGTTGTCGCGGCAATAATAAGCCAAGCTAGTATTTGCGGTGAATCCCCCGGTTAAGTAGTCGTGCATTACGATAGGAGCTCCCAATTCCCTAGCACATTGTGCCCTTTTCATCATTTCTTCACATGTACCCGCAGTAGCATTCAAGTAGTGTCCTTTGATTTCACCCGTTTCGGCCTGCGCTTTATAAATTGCTTCAGCACAAAATAAGAAACGGTCTCTCCAACGCATAAATGGTTGTGAGTTCACATTTTCATCATCCTTGGTAAAATCAAGTCCGCCGCGTAGACATTCATAAACTGCTCTACCGTAGTTCTTTGCGGATAATCCCAATTTAGGTTTAATAGTACATCCCAATAGGGGACGACCATACTTGTTCAACTTATCTCTTTCAACTTGGATACCGTGAGGCGGGCCTTGAAAAGTTTTGATATAAGAAATAGGAATTCGTAAATCCTCCAAACGTAGAGCTCGCAGGGCTTTGAAACCAAATACATTACCTACAATGGAAGTAAACATGTTAGTAACAGAACCTTCTTCAAAAAGGTCTAAAGGATAAGCTACATAAGCAATATATTGATTTTCATCCCCAGGAACAGGCTCGATGTGGTAGCATCGTCCTTTGTATCGATCAAGACTGGTAAGTCCATCAGTCCACACAGTTGTCCATGTACCAGTAGAAGATTCGGCAGCTACCGCAGCCCCTGCTTCCTCAGGCGGAACTCCTGGTTGAGGAGTTACTCGGAATGCTGCCAATATATCAGTATCTTTAGTTTGGTACTCAGGAGTATAATAAGTCAATTTATAATCTTTAACACCCGCTTTAAATCCAACACTTGCTTTAGTCTCTGTTTGTGGTGACATAAGTCCCTCCCTACAACTCATGAATTAAGAATTCTCACAACGACAGGGTCTACTCGATATAGATTAGGCATGAATAAAACCTTTGACAAAAATCTTTCAAAAAATATTCCAACTAAATATTATCAACTAATATAATCAATTAATTGAAAATGTAAAAAGAAATGGTTCAGTATTAAACCATGTATTTGATGAATCAAATACAGTATTATTGTATACTCTTTGATATATATGGCGCAACCCAGTCTTTGTTTTGTAAGTTTATAATTGAATTGTGCTTTTTTTTAATCAAAATATCTAAACTAAGAACCCTCTTGACAGAGATATATGTTGTATATGTAAATCCTAGATGTGAAAATAAACAAAATTCACCTGTAAAAAGATATTAAAGAATAGACAAATTCAAATAAAAAAAATTGGCTGAACTTGAAAATTTACTCATTGACATTGAATGAGTAAACGATTGAATCGTATTCTCTTGAGCGATACTATACTAATTAAATAAATTGAATATTTATTATTGAATTAACTGATCAACTTGCTATCGGACATTTATTTTCGACTTGGCGCTATTCAAAAAAAAAATTGGACATATTTCACTTTAATTATAATTATGAGAATCAATCCTACCCCTTCTAGTCCCGCGGTTTCCAAACGCGAAGAAAAAAACCTAGGGCGTATCGCTCAAATTATTGGCCCAGTACTAGATGTTGTTTTTCCTCCGGGCAAGATGCCTAATATTTATAATGCTTTAGTAGTTAAGGGTCGAGATACTGCTGATCAGCAAATTAATGTTACTTGTGAAGTACAACAGTTATTAGGAAATAACCGAGTTAGAGCTATAGCTATGAGTGCTACAGATGGACTGACGAGAGGGATGGAAGTGATTGACACAGGAGCTGCTCTTAGCGTTCCAGTCGGCGGAGCTACTCTCGGGCGAATTTTCAACGTTCTGGGGGAACCTGTTGATGATTTAGGTCCTGTAGATACTCGCATAACATCTCCTATTCATAGATCTGCGCCCGCCTTTATACAGTTAGATACAAAATTATCAATCTTTGAAACAGGTATTAAAGTAG